ACAGATCAATCATAATAAACAATACAAGAAAAGAAATGGATTCTCCTGCCGGCGAGAAAGGAAAAAAGGGCAAAAAAGAAAGGGGGCCGGGAAGAGGAGATTAAGGATAGTCACCCCACTCCATAGATAGTGAACACAGATTCCTGTTTAATTTTAAATTCCTTTCGGGTCGAAAACGCGGGCTGCTGGTGGGGCTGTGCCCATTCTCCCTCCTCTTCCACTTTACAACCGGAATAAGGAACCTTAGAATTCACCCCGATGAAAAAATGGGATTTGAGAGGACCACCAGCTAGCGGATCAGAAATTTTTTTATGGAATGTCCTACTATTTATTGCCCGAGCTTTCCGATCAACCGATCCCCTATTTCAGGGACATCCCCTTGTTAGGTAGGGCCAGGGATCACTAATTAGTCGAATGAGCCCATCCCTCTGGCCTATCATTTATTGGTCGATCCGGCTGGCGGCTCCTGCATCTCCACGGGGGGCCCTTCATACAAGTTTGTTGCTAGGAGTCCCTCTAGTCGAATCAATAATCAATAGAAGTTTACTGACCTGGCTCTTCAATCGACGATCTACTGCTCCCTCTTAGTTGCAGATGCCCATGCTTTGATTCGAAAGCCCTAGCCAGTGATGAATCCCCAGTAAGATCGGAGTATTGAATTTATCCTCCCTTCAGTCCTGTTTGAACCCGTCCCAGCAACGACCACCTTCCTACTGCAAGGTGAGGCTCTGCCCTTCCCCTAGAATCCACTCCGGGTCGGAGGAGCTGCTAGTCCAACTTCTTGAGCAGCCGAGATATTGAACAACGAACATTGAATTCCTTGCCTCACCCTGAGATGAGAGGGGAGGTTGATTTGCCTCGAATCCTGGACCTGATCTTTAATCCTACACCGGTTAATGATGCGATGGGAGAAGTTTTTTTTTCATTTTTTCATCAACGCTGGCCCAGTCGAGGCTCGTCCATGCCCAATCCCAACGGGCAAACCTTCGATCCGCCCCTAGCTCTATAATCCACCCGTCTTCCCCAGTCCCGGAAAGCCCCCCCGGCCTAGCCCTCTTTCTCAACTCGAGTCTTAAGCTCAGCGGCTTTCATCGTTGACGAGCACCTGCGCTAATAAGACAAAGAAGTGGGGAGTCTATGCCTTGAATGAATCAGTAACAACGAATTAGTGGAATGAGAGATCAAGAGACGTATAGGGGGGGGCCTATCAATCATTGGTGGACCTTCCCTTGAACCGGTCACGGAGCTCTCAACGGAGTTGTTTAGGTTCTGGAATTCCATCTCTAGTTGGGGGTTTCGGTTCGAAGGTTATAAAACGTGGTGCGGGTTCATCTCTCTCGACCAGTTCCGGTTCAAGGGAAGGGTGATCGAGGGGACCGGACTTTAGATCTCTTTCTTCTCTATGGCGGGAGGTTTTTTTCGTATCAAGAGTGTGTTGGGGAGGCCGGGGAAGGCGGATTGGATCGAGAGGCGATGCCTATGCCTCTTCTTTATCGATAGGATTCCCATCATTTGCAGTCTCCGGCGAAGGAGACAAGAGCGAGGCACCGAACATGTTCTATCACCTTCGGTGTCTCCATCCGTCATTAGTAATCTCAATCCGCTTTTCCTATTCACTAGCACACTGCGCGCTACAACCTGCAGCCCCTTTACTAGTAAGGTAAAACGCTAGCGCGCAACGGCTGAAAAGCCAGCAACTTGTTAGGAGTAGGTTTTGGCTTGCCCCTTTCTTATTATTAGTAAGATAGGTTTGGAACCCTATACAAGGGGCTGCTTGCTGCTCGCCCCTATCTCTAAAGGGGCTTATGCACTCCACTCGTTACCACTAAATGACGAAGCCAGGAGCGGAAGGAGGGACTTGAACCCTCAACCTCAGCCTTGGCAAGGCTATGCTCTACCATTAAGCTATTTCCGCCAGCTACGGTAGTGGCGAAGCACTACTGAGCAATTCACGTATCACTTGATACGGACGACTTCTGTTTTTCCGCCGGACCACACTCTTGACTTCCGATCGAGCTACGAGCATGAGTAGGTAGGCGGCTAGGGGGGGGGGTTGGGCTGGGAAGGAAGGGCCCTCCCTTTTTTGCTTCGCGCCAGATGAGATGATGATTAGTGGGTCAGGTCCAGTGTGTGCTCTTGATCACAATAATAAAATGAAAGGGAAGGGGCTGGGCTGCCCTTTCAATCAATCTCCGGCCGCTCAGTGCTGCTATTGGTGCGAGTTGTAAGGAGTCTTGGTCTCGAGCTGGGTGGGGCGTGATTTCATTCTCGTAACGGGAGTGAGTGCACCGCAAGACCAGACAAGCGACTCCCTCGCCTCGCAGCGGCGGCGTCTGTCTTTTAAGTTAAGTCATTTCCTAAGACGGCTCCTCTTATTCTACGATAATCCAAGCAGCAGCTCCGCGAGTCCGCTCGGAACCAGTCGATTCCTGAGCCATTCGTTCTCCCCTCTCGGTTGGCGTTTGCCAGCCACTAGAGCAAGTAAGAGAACCTGCAGTGAATGCACTTAAAGGACCACAGATTTTGACCGGATTGTACACCTTTGTGTCTGGCTATGTATATGAATGTGCATAAAGAAGGGACGGGGCATCTTATTCCCCCCCCTTTTTTTTTTTGGGGGGGGGAATAAGATGCAGCGGCACCTCACGAACTTCTTACTGGGGCAGCACCATCCTATAGGCGCGAGTGTTTGGATGCACGTGTTTTGCCTGCGCAGTTAAGAGAAAAATTGTCCCCAAGGTAGTTTACTTGCTTACTTGTTAGAGTAAGTCAACCCCTTGTGTCTTTCTTGGATATGCTCAGTCCAGGTATAGATGCTATGCCGTGAAATCCAAGAGACTCGATGTATCCTTAGCGCTTCACACTAAGCAAGTAAACTACCTTCAAGAATATTGAGTCGAAGAATAAGTTTCTATTCAGCCTCCTCCAACTCCAGGCTTCTCTTCTCCTAGGCTTGGTATGGTATGCAAGCTCAAGAAAGCGATTTACGTTACGGCCCCCGACAAGCTAAAGCAGGCACCAAGAGCTAAGAAGGGGCCTGGTTTCATAAATTTAGCTCGTTTCTCACTGCTTCATTTTTTACCACTGTAGCCGTGCGGATTCTTCCATGTTTGTTCGCCGACGTCACGGTCGTTGCCTCATCCTTCTTTTATACACGTTGACGACAACATTCTCACCGGGAATGATTCTTCTCTTTTATTTGATTTCATCAAGGTAGCTTGGCAACCAATTTGTCTCTTTCATCCGCCGCATTACTTTCTCGGCATGGAGGTATCTCGCTCCACCTCTGGACTCCCCCTAACCCAAACAAGGTATACTTTTTAATTCTTATCTCGTCCATCCTGCCCTGCGCTACGCCTATATCTCCAGGTGCCGCGTTATCCGAAAAAATAAATAAATAAAGGCAGGCTGCCCTGACGACCGACGCTCTACCTCGGGCTTTTGTTCTTGGTCGGAATCTAATTTCCTGGAGCGCTAAGAAGCAGCCCCTTACTCTAACAAGTAAGCAAGTAAACTACCTTTCGGAAGAAAATATGATGTGAGGACCCGATCCACCAACTATCTGAAATGTTGGCAAACAGGGCCATAGTAGTGACCAACACTACCTTTTCCTGATCATCATGGCTTTTTCCCTTTGCCCTTCTTTTATGGGAACTCAAAACTCAAGTGACCTTTCTTCTTGCAGGACCACTCTATGTTTTTCAGGTCCTTCCGCGCTCACTTTGTGCTTTTTCTTCTTTTGAAACATATTCTTTTGCGCAGCATTAGTCTTTTCAGACTGCTGTTCAAATTTCTTTTCAGCTTCTGCCTAAAGAAAATGGTCAGATCAATCATAGTTAAAGGAGGAGTTTCACGGGAGAGAGTGGTTGTCAAAGACTCAAACGACTTCAGCAGACTTCCCGGTCACTGATCACGATCAGTCATTTTTACTCTCACTGCTACAAATTCTTTTTTAATCTTCTCCATCTTGTCTAAGTGCTGAGACACGCTCGTCCCCTCTTGCATCTTGCTTGGAAAAAACCGTTGCCGAAGAAACTTCATGTTTACCATTGTCACTGACTCATACATTCTCTGTGGAGTCTCCCGGATTTCTCATGCAGACTCAATGTCTCCCACTGAAACTAGTACCTTATCCTTGACCACCATTAGCACAGCTTCGAAGAATAACTTTTTTTACTGTCTACAACTATGGATGCTGTTCATATGCTTTCTTTTGTTGTTTGGCTACAACAACATCAACTTGATTGAAGAAGCCATTAGCGCCAGATCTGCGGGCTTCTCTTTTCTCAAGAATGAAAAAAAAAGATCCTGTTCTTTGAGAAGCAACTGCATTCTCATCTTCCAAACATCTACGTTTAGAGGTTCCATTTTGCGATGCTTGACAATCGTATGCGTTAATGCAGTAATCATATCAGCAACTATAGATCCAGAAGATTGTATCGCTACCATATCCGCACAAGCTGGGCTCTCATACCAGATGATAACAATCTTTAACTGAAAGAAAGACAAAATTTCTAGGAATGTGTAGAGCTGAGACCTGCTGTTGTTGAGTGGCAGCAAATGAGAAAGACATATAGTTTGATTCGAAAAACTATTATATATAATATAAAATATAAATAAGTATAAGTAAAGTTTAAAATATGAAAATAGAAAACTCTTTGAGATCACTCCACTCTCTCTCTCGCGCCTTTCTTCAGCTTGTTCCTGTTCGTCTATTCGGGACGGGCAGGCAGCCCACATACATGAAGAGAAGAAGAGAGGGGGGGGTTACTTGCTTGGTGCTTGCGCTAAGCAAGGCGGTCGAAGAAGGCCACAAGTGGAAGCAACCGATGCTTTGGTCATTCAGTTGACTCCTTGCTGCCAGTCCGTGCTTGCTGTCATGCTGGCAAAAGCAGGGGGTTTCGGCCGGTTTTACCTACTATTGGATTTGAACCAATGACTCTCGCCGTATGAAAGCGATACTCTAACCGCTGAGTCAAGTAGGTCAAGCTGAGTCAAGTCAGAGAAAATAGACCCATATAAGAGAAAGCCGCGCAACCAGAGTTCCCCTTACTATACAAGGGGGGCGGAGCGTTAAGAAAGAGAAAGCGTTATCACTATACGAAATGAAGCAGCGGCTAGCACGCTAAGATCAACCACTTGGAGAACGTGAAGCCTTTTTTCTCGGTCGTCTGTCTTAATATAAGTGGATTCCGATTCATGCGGTCGTTCTCTGCGGCATTGGTGTTTTCACTCCCCACTCTCCACCATAACAAAAAGTTTCCACTATATCTCAGGAGTAGTCAAAGGAAGTACGGCGGGTCCGAGTAGGAAAAAAGAAACTAATAAGAAGTAGGGCATACAACAATGGATCAATTCATTCAACAAGATCCGTTCGGATCGGACCAGGATGAATGGGATTGGTCTGACCCCTCGCTCAGATGTAAGACTCCCGCCGCCGACAGATGTCCCATGCCACGTTTCGTGAACAGCTATGCCCGAGAATTAATGAATTGTGATATAGCGCCGAATAAGCCACAGCTCTATTCCCGACTCTAAATCTATAAAGGACTTTAAGGGAGAGAAAAGAGGGGGCCCTTTACCATAATCCTGCTGCCTCGGGACGACTGCACGTTACATCATAGCAGCACGACCAAATGAAGGCGGAACCCCCTTGTATAGGTTGGGCGTTCCTGCGCACCGCAAGAAAAGGCCCCTTACTATAGAACAAAGCAAGGGATTGAGCTGCGCGAAAGCCATTGCGTGTTAGCGCATCCGTTTTCTTGCTCGTTAGCGCTTTCAATAAGGACGTTTAGGCTTTACTAATAGAATATATAGGGCTTTTCAGCTTACTCTGCTACAGCGGACCGTTAGCAGGGTGCCGCGGTTTGTGGGCTTGAAGGACTTTTAGCGCCGTGACAAGTGGTATCAGAGCCAAAGGTTAGGCCAAGCCATGGCTAGTGGGAAGAACCCGTAGGCTAGTGCCGTCGAAGAGGCTCGACGGGAGCGGACTCGTAATCGTGTGGACGCCTTGCTACACAACTGAAGGGACAGATTTCAAGCGAGCGGGTTGCTTCTCTGGAGAAAGATGGGCTGGTTAGGCGGACCATGATGGAAGGCCAAGGACGGGGGGTCGTGGAAGTGCTTCGAGCTTTACTAATAGATAGGGGTGGCAAGCTTTAGAGAGTAGGGGCGCGGTCCCTATACTACAGAAGGCCGTAAGCAGTGGCTCGACGGCGAATCAAGCGAAACCAAAGGCATTCGTTGGCACCCGAGATGCTAAGGATCGAAGACCTTTGGGATATGGAACAGCACTTTAAGGCTGTTCGTGCCCCTTTACCAAGTCACAATGGCAACAATGTATCTCTCCGGGGATGTGAAGCTGTGGTGGCGGACGCGATATGAGGACGTGCTGGAGTGGGGGGCCGTTGCGAGATCAACGCCTGGGGGAGGAACTAAATGGAGAGCTCAAGGAAGGGAGCAGTTCCTGCCTGGGAACGCAGCATGGCTCGCACGAGAGTCCCTAATGCGGACCGGCACTGTTCGAGAAAATCAAAGCAGACCGTGGGGGACTGACCCGAGCTATAGACAAAGAAGGACTTTGATAGATAGAATAAGGCACTCAGACATCAAAAAGAGGGCTACTTCACTATGAATGGTAACATATGAATTGAAACTAATGCGACGGGTGTCAATTACCAAAAACGACTCGACCACTAACTCAGTCCCGCGGGTAACACAAGGCCGAAGATGGATGCGAAGAATATTTGAAACCGCTCTCGAACCATCACACGGATTCCGATCCAACTGCCCATGATATGGTAAGAACGAAATGGAAAGGCAAAAAAACGATTCTATGCGCAGACGTGAAAGCTCTATCGATAGAAGCATTCTAGCCTATTTTGATTTAGAGAGGAGCGATTCCCTCGTCTGAGAACCGCCATTCCCGCACTATTCCTCCCCACTAAAAAGATTGATAATCTCGATAACCAAAACAAAAATGCAGAAGTGAGCGTACCCCACTCCTCTCTCCCCCCTTTTTAGCCAACCCCATTTTTCACCTTTGAATTAGTCAAAGCCAAAAATCTGATAAATAGAAGGAAAGGAGATCGGAAAGATACGCGGACGACTTGACTATAGTATAGGTCGGATGTTTTCGTGAGCAGTAAGCAGCAGATCTCCCCTTATTTTTTTTTGGGAAAGCAGGTGGCCGCGTGTGAATTCTTTCAAGGCAAGGGGCGGCCTGATTCGACATTGTTGTTTACTCTGATCCGGTCGAGGTGGTTTTCGTTTACCAGCGCGTAGGTGGTCTAAGTTCCTATGACCGAGTCTTTCTGGCCCCTGTGAACATCTTTTATTAATGTATTAAAGAGGGCCTCTCTAACCGGTGAAAAGTGGTGGGTGTCCACTAACGGCCATTCCTGGCTCGGCTCCGATAACGCAATTCCGGGAGGAGTCGGTAGTTGGGCACTGGATCCCTTTGGACCTGGAGAACGTGTGACGCTGGGTCGGGGTTTGGTG